GCTCCCTTAGGTTCCTTAAATTCTGTAGGGGGCGTAGCTACTGAGATCAATGCAGTCAATTACGTCTCTCCGAGAAGTTGGTTATCTACCTCTCACTTTGTTCTAGGATTCTTCCTATTCGTGGGTCATTTATGGCACGCGGGAAGGGCTAGAGCAGCGGCAGCAGGATTTGAAAAAGGAATTGATCGTGATTTTGAACCTGTTCTTTCCATGACTCCTCTTAACTAAAGTAGGAGTTAAAAAAGTAAATTAAAAATCGGTTCATATTAAAAAGTCTTCTTTATTTCTTGCAATTCAATCAAATTTTTTCTGGCTCGGCTATACTATCCAGCCGAGCCATTCTCCTTTATTTATGATGCTAAGAAGTAAAAAAAGCCAATAAAGAAAAAAATATATTCATTCAACAAAAGGAGAGAGAGGGATTCGAACCCTCGATAGTTATTTTTTATAAACTATACCGGTTTTCAAGACCGGAGCCATCAACCACTCGGCCATCTCTCCGAAAGATAATTTCTATTTTATTTTTTTTTCGACAAATAGAACATAGCCCTATGAGTTAATATGATCACTATGTAGAGAAAGATATGGGGTGTGACTTTCTTTATAGGTCTATAAATCTGTCTATATAAATAAATGAGATACACGATCCAGTATACCCATTTGTGAAGTCAAAAAGAACCTTTAACTTCATGTCCGAATAGAATAAAAGTGGTAAAAAGAAGTTGGAAATAAGTCATCTTGAATCAACGGATTCATGATAAAATCCCTTTATTTATTAAATATTTTTAGTGGGTAAGAGGATTAAATGGTGTATATTCTTTTGTTAATAGCTTGGAGGATTAAAAACATGACTATTGCTTTCCAATTGGCTGTTTTTGCATTAATTATTACTTCATCAATCTTACTGATTAGTGTACCCGTTGTATTTGCGTCTCCTGATGGTTGGTCGAGTAACAAAAATGTTGTATTTTCTGGTACATCTTTATGGATTGGATTAGTCTTCTTGGTGGGTATCCTTAATTCTCTTATCTCTTAAATTCATTCGTTGCAGATCCAAAAATGAGATGACCCCTCCCATTCCATGAATTACACATTTAAATTCAATATAAGTCCATAAAATGCAAATAAAGAAAACAAAAAATTAGAGGGGGGGTCGAACTTCTGTAACTTGAGTGAAATATGAATAAAATATTAATAAATATCAATTTACTAAATATAAAATAGTAATAAATAACTAAATAAAAAAACGAATCAAAAATTGATATCTGATATCAATATAGAATATAATATTTTATGGAAATAGAGAATAATCTATTCTTGAATATGGAATTCAATATATAGAATAAATATATTATTAATATATAATATATATATATATTAATAGAATTGTTAATTGAATTGATTTGTTGGTATAATTTTATGAAATGACCCCAAACCGAAGAGTGTATCTCGTCTAGCTTTGAACAAATATTATCCATAAATTTCTTATCAAGAAGGCAAAAAAATGCGGATATAGTCGAATGGTAAAATTTCTCTTTGCCAAGGAGAAGACGCGGGTTCGATTCCCGCTATCCGCCCAAATATAAATGGATTGAAAAAGAGAAAAGATTCGGTATAGTTGACCCGGAAATAGAGTAATTTTTTCCTCGCGTCCCAAAAGACAAGTATTATTTAATGACTAGTTAATAGAATCAAACTTACATTTGTTGAAAAAAAAATGTTGCGGAGACAGGATTTGAACCCGTGACCTCAAGGTTATGAGCCTTGCGAGCTACCAAACTGCTCTACCCCGCGATGAAACAAAAAAACTTGGACTAAACTCTAATAAACAAAGAAGAATTTAATGCGCCCCTATTCCATATCTGTACAAATAGAATAGCCTATTTAGACAGAATGGTAAAGGGGCCTCATCGATCATAGAAAAAAATAGAAAAATTAAGGGATACTCAAATCCTTACCAGCTTGATCTTGTTGCCCCTGGCAACAAACATGCCTGAACCATTTCCCGAAGGATGTGTCCAGATAGTCCAAAGTCTCGATAGGTAGCTCTCGGTCTTCCGGTCGAAAAGCAACGTCGATGAAGACGTGTAGGTGCACTATTACGCGGTGGGGATTGTAATTTTCCATGAATTTTCCATTTCTCACTTAGCGACGGAATCTGACTTATTTCCTTTTTTGAGGATCGACGAATCAAATGATATTTTTGTTCCAATTTTTGCCTCTTCTTCTCCCTATAAATCAAACTTTTCTTTGCCATAATGCTTCAGTTCCTCTTATTATCAATGATAATGATACAAATCGGCTCCTAGATGTAGAAATAAATATAAGAGTGCATACCTATTTTTTTTTATTAAAAAAAAAATATATTATTGCGGAGAGAATACATAAAAAATTAACCGAATTTGCCCGATGTGGAGGCAATCAAGAAAGCCGCATAAGTGAATATATAACCTACAGAAAAGTGAGCTAATCCAACCAACCTTGCTTGCACAATTGAAAG